GTGTTCTTATTCGAACCGCCTTGTGATCTTCAACCAATTATGTGCTTCAATATAATTACCTGGAGTAAGCGCTATAGCTTGTTTCCAATATTCAGCAGCTTGATCGGACCAAGCCTCCGCAATTTCAGAATCTCCCTGTCGAATGGCCTGTTCTCCCCGGCCGGAATAGGTGGGTCAATTCCTTCCCTTAGAACCGTACTTGAGAGTTTCCTACCTCATACGGCTCAGCAATCAATTCTTTTGGTGTCCCATCTTAATCTACCATATCTAACTGAATAAGATTTCTCGTAAATCTATCCCATTTTTTTTTTCTCGGGTTAATCAGAAGAGGTTAATTACATGAGTTTCAAACTCTAATTTTGATCAATAATCAGTTTTATCTTTTCTCCCACCTTCAGAAGAACATAGGTATCTACCCCTATTGTTAGAATTTTCTGAAAGGTAACTATCTCGGTTTCATATAGAAATTCATATAGAATCTTTGAAAAGGACTTTCCTCCAGAAGAAAGAAAGGACTTACTATCTTTGGGATCTGATGCTACACCGCTGCTCAATACCTTAGTAGATCGACTCTATTACATAAGTTGATTCCTAACTTTTATCTCATATCATGACATAAGTAAGCAGTTCTTATTGTATCGGCTCCCAAACCTCGCTAATTGATCTTTACGGTGCTTCCTCCATCAATTAGATCCTTTATCCATAGAATCTAGTATATAGGCCATACCTATTTCTTCATATTTCGGCTCGTATGAAGTCTCTTTCTTTGCTACAGCTGATAAAAATCGTTGCTTTGGACGATGCATATGTAGAAAGCCTATTTTGTTTCTAGTATTTACTAGAAGATTTGATCTTTCTTTCCTTCTTTCTATAGTGGAGATAGTCGCACGTAATGACAGATCACAGCCATATTATTAAAAGCTTGTGGTAAGAATGGGTTTCGTTCGAGTGCCCGGAAATAATATTCCAAAGCCTTCGTATGTTCTCCGTTGCTTGTGTGGATAAGGCCTATGTTATAGAGTATATAACTTCGATCATAGGGATCAATTTCTGGTCGCGTAGCTTCATAATAATTTTGTAAAGCTTCCGCATAATTTCCTTCGGATTGAGCCGACATCCGTTACGGTCGTTCATTCTATTCAAAGAATCTCCGTTCCAGAACCGTACGTGAGATTTTCATCTCATACGGCTCCTCCCTTCTGTGCATAGTAATAAGGGAAATAATCCATGGAATCAAAAAAGATTGAAATATTTTTATTATGAACTGACAGGGGCTGGTGTTTTTACAAGAAATCTCTAGCCATCCTTCCTGCAAGAGGTCTGTCTTTTCTTAACACCAAGCGTGTTGGTGCTAGATAGAAATGGTAACTCCAACAATTTCTTTGTCCTCAACGCCCTCTATTTCCAGGAATTAGTCACTTCAACGATCTTCGATGGTTATACGGGTATCCAAAGTACGAACGAGATGGATGTTTGTTGTCCCAACCATTCTTGTTAGTCCCGATCCCGATAAGGAAAAGGAGTAATTTATAACAAAGTTTTCGTGTTGTTGATTCCTAGGTGTAGTGCTTCTTCCCCTATGCGGCCTATTGGTACTAGTGAAGTAGTATTGACCTGCAATACAGAACCTATAGGTTAACCTTTCGCTCAATACTAGAATCGACAATTGAAGCATCTGAGGCTGCATCAATCGGGGATACACGACAGAAGGAATTGTTCTATCTCCAAACTAACTTCACCTTCATCAAGCGTAGGTTTATTTCAAGAATCTTTTTTCTTTGTATCCCGAATCATGTCTCTTTCTCATAAGACTGAGGGCGGTAAATAAATAAAAAAAAGAATCAAATCGCACCATCTCTGTAATAGGTAAATGCCTCCTTTTCTCCTGAAGTTGTCGGAATTATTCGTAATAAGATATTGGCTACAATTGAAGAGGTCTTATCAATAAAATTTCCATTTATCCGAGATCTAGGCATAGTTAACAGTCCATTCGATAATTCTTCTCATTCCCCCTCGAGGGAAAATGATCCCACAAACAAAGGAATTGTACAGTACGAAATCACATAAAAACAAACAGACTCATTCTAAAAAAAAAAGGATGTGGACCTTCCACTCAAATTGTCCCTTTTGGACAGGGATAGATAGGAAATATTTGAATCCGATTGGATTTCATTCAAATTGAGTAGTATACCAATTATTACTATTTTATCTAAGTTGAGGAATCAAGGAATTTTTCCTACGGATTCTGAGAACTCGAGAAGTTTTTTTTATCCCTCGAGCCTACGGAAGATCTTTCTTTGACGAAAAGTTTTCTATTTAGAATTTAATTGATCGGTCGTACCTGTATTGCAATAATATGAATGACTCGCTATTCACTCGGTTTCTGGGTCATAATCCTAAGATTATGTAGGAGAGATGGCCGAGTGGTTCAAGGCGTAGCATTGGAACTGCTATGTAGACTTTTGTTTACCGAGGGTTCGAATCCCTCTCTCTCCGTACCTTCACCTAATTCACCAACGTTACCAACCGCAATGTATCAAATAACAATTGATACCATTATTCCAACAGTAAGACCTTTATTTGATAGAGATTCTTCCTAATTACTGTGGTATGGAAAATGCCGGAAAGAGTGGAAAAGAATGAAAATCTCACTGCTGATCCATTTGTGATACGTGAGTGGGAGAAAAATCCGGATCAAACCCCTTATTTACTTGACTTTGGCGAAAAAGGGGGGGCAAAATTGTCCGAAGCTTTGTTATTTTAGTTAGGTTCAAGTCTGACGAGAATAATATTCTACGACTAGCAACTCATTGATTTTCAAACCGATCCATTTACTATCTATTATTTGATTTACTAATCCTTTATATTGGGATGAGTGAAAAGTCAAATGTTTTGCCAATTCCTCGTGGGGGGATGAATCAATATAATTTTGAATCAAAGCTCTGGATCTTTGTTCATCTCTCGTAGTAATAATATCTCGGGGTTTGCAGCGATAACTTGGGATATCTACTATACGACCATTAACTAAAATATGTCTATGGTTAACTAATTGCCTGGCTCCAGGAATGGTCGAAGCCATACCCAATCGAAAAAGGATGTTATCCAAACGCATCTCAAGTAGTTGTAGTAAAACCTGCCCTGTTGACCCTTTGGCTTTTCCAGCTATACGAACATATCTAAGCAATTGTCGCTCTGTCAGACCATAATGAAAACGCAATTTTTGTTTTTCTTCTAGACGAATACGATATTGAGATCTTTTCCCGGAACGCGATTGGTTTCTAAGATCACTTCCCGGTCTAGGTCTTTTACTAGTTAGTCCCGGTAAAGCTCCCAGACGGCGTATTTTTTTGAAACGAGGCCCTCGGTAACGAGACATAAAGACTCCCCCCCTTTTTTTTATTTATTTTATTGAAATTTCATTTTACAGAATAAACCTAAGTCAGACTGAACTAAACGATAAACGAAGATAAATCTACTGAAGTACTACAAAGAAGAATGATGAATTGTATCAATATCCGGATTATTTTGTATATATAGGAAGTTAAGGATCCTTTTCTTGATTTGTTCTGTAGAGATTTCACTGCTCCAATCAGTTTTTTATTCATAGTTGTAAGTTCCCACGACATAATAGATCGGTGACCCGACATTTGTAAAAGAAAAAGGGGAGGAGTCTTTTCAATATTCCTTGATCTCAAGGAGACATTATCAATCATGGAAAAAATCGGACAAATAGAGAAAAGCCGGCTATCGGAATCGAACCGATGACCATCGCATTACAAATGCGATGCTCTAACCTCTGAGCTAAGCGGGCTCACATAACAGAAATAGTGCATAGGAATTCGGTAAACTACCGGAATCTTAACTATATAATAATTAATATTAATAGAATGAAGAATCGAATTCTATTCCATTAAAAATGATTAATTAATATCATAAGAATATTCTTATATATTAGAATATAACTATAACTATATAGAATTTTTATTGAAAATTCGAGTGATTGATATTATCATTCTATTAATTCTTATTATATTTTCAGAAATTTTATTATTAGAAATTTCTATTTCTTTGATTTCGAATTTTTTTTCTTTAAATGCAAAATATTACATTTGAAATAATTATATATAACTATATCCATATTAGTTATAGCAGATTCTATTAATTCTAAATTCTATTAGATTAGAGCGGATCGGTCCTAAGGAAAGGATAAGATAAGAATGCAATTCAGATCATAATGAGACATTCCTCTGGTTTCATTCGGAAAGGGAGGAGATAGGACGAAAAAAAAAGAAGAATGAATATCGACCGTTCCAGTATTCCCAATCGCGCGGGAAAAATGAGAGGGAGAGAGACATGTATATGTGGGATATATCCATCCATATTGAATTGCAGATACATCAATGATAGAATCATTTCCGATTGGACCAAATACTGGCCCACCGATAGAGATGAAAGAAGATGGGTAAGAAATAGGAGCAGACACTTTTTCGATATAGGAATCAGTATCTAATGAATTCAAGGGTTCCAACATAAGAGGGGGGATCACAATGAGATCTCGGCCTCATAAGGGGGATATGGCGAAATTGGTAGACGCTACGGACTTGATTGGATTGAGCCTTGGTATGGAAACCTACTAAGTGGTAACTTCCAAATTCAGAGAAACCCTGGAATTAAAAATGGGCAATCCTGAGCCAAATCCTGTGTTCAGAAAACAAGGGTTTAGAAAGCGAGAATCAAAAAAGGATAGGTGCAGAGACTCAATGGAAGCTGTTCTAACAAATGGAGTTGACTGCATTGGTAGAGGAATCGAATCCTTCTATCGAAACTACAGAAAAGATGACCCTGTATACGTACGTATACATACTGAAATATCAAATAATTAATCACGACTCGAATCCTTATTTTTTTATATGAAAAATTTAAGAATTATTGTGAATCGATTCCAAGTTGAAGGAAGAATCGAATATTCAGTGATCAAATCATTCACTCCCGAGTCTGAT